GATAGGGGACATAATTCACATGGATATAGTAAGTCTCGCTTGGGCTGCTTTAATGGTAGTCTTTACATTTTCCCTTTCACTTGTAGTATGGGGAAGAAGTGGACTCTAGAGTTACTACTAATAAAGTTGAGGAATCAAACTGTATCAATTATTTTATAGATCGTTTTGCAACGCGTTTTGAACTTTTTCAAATAAAAATATCTTCATTTCCAAATTCCATTGGATTCTAGTAGAGTAATGTATGATATGACTAATACTCTTTCAATCAAAGAGATATTTCAATGATTTCCATGTTTGTATTTCGAAAGGAAAGGGATACAGATGATAGGAAATTCATTCCAACCTAATTCTTCTGAAATTTTCTAACGGGCTTTTACCAGAATTAGAATTATAGATGGATACTGAGGAAGACCCGACCCCTTTTTATTTTTTGATTTGATTTTTTTCTTTCCCTCTTTACTGTTCAAAGAGGAAGTCGTTTTGGTAAATGTATACCCACTTTCTATGAGAAAGAAAACAATATAGACATAGCATAGTGGTTGGCTAACAAGATACTATGCATAATAAGATCTTGACTTGGGCGAGTCACATATTTATTGCGCACTTACCAGAGGTTTACTATTTATTTTATTTCTTTTCGAAACCTGAAGAAGTGCCCATAGAACTCCTGTCAATGGCTCAATCAATTATTTCTTCGAAATGCTAAAAAAACAGATTACTACGTGTTTTTCTTAAGATATGCCCATAATGCTTTTTCTTGATTCTTTCTATAGATCCCGAAATTCATATTGGATGGAAATAATAAAAAATCTAGGAATTAGAACTCTAAGAGTAAGACGATTATTTCAGAGTGATCGGAACAAATAGATGTATCAAAGAAATCGAATTTGATGCTATGTCCATTCCATATATGAAATTTATATCTACATATATGAAGATAATATTGGAGATTGATCTATATTAAGCCTTTCTCTTTATTGTAAAGTACAACTTTACAACTTTATACACTACAATAACACTAATAGATAGTATGGTAGAAAGAAAGATTTCATCTATTTCTTTCTTACCATACTATCGGATCTCATAGAGCCGATTATAGTCCGCTCATTTCATTTAAGACGCGAAATTGGAATCCTTTTCGTTTTATTTCTTCAATCATTGATAAGAACTCAGAAATCAAGTTTCATTCAAATTAATTAATCATTTTGACTAACTGTTTTTACGTAAATGATAAGTAGAAAAGCAGTAGGAACTAGAATGAACAGTGCAGTAGCAATAAATGCAAGAATATTTACTTCCATAATCTCATCTTTTTTTTTACTTCACAATAACTCGGGATTTAATCCCATAGAGATAATAAATCTTTCGCCTGTAAATTCAATGAATGAATTACTTCTCGATGATCTTGAATCGGATCAATATCATGAATAACAATATCTGCGCTATCAAATGAATTCGTCATCGAGAATTGAATAGTATAACATAGGAAGATCTTTTATCCATACCGAATCCAAAATGGGATTCCTGAACCAATCAAAAATTCCTTGATTTATTATTATTTTTTCTTCTTTCTTTTCTATAACCTACCTTAGGTTTTCCTTGTACAATCATCTGATGAAGTATCATGTGACCACCCTTTCATTTCCATTAGTCACAAACCCAAACAAACAATAGAAGCGAAATGGAAAAAGAAAGGAGTTAAGTTCTAAGCTCTGTTTTTTTTTTTTAATAATCTAATTTTCTTGGAAGACAAAGAAATGTGATAAAGATGAGTCCCGGTATAAAAGATCTAATATTCCATCAAATTCACTATTTTTTTTAGGCTTTGTTCTTTCTTCGATGGGACCCCTAAAAAAATAGAAAAATAGGAAGGAAAAAAAAAAACAAGGATCTCCTCTTGGGAATGAAATTCTGCTCCCTGTCCTCCCTTTCACAGAAAAGGGAGAGATGAATTGATGTATTTATTGGATCCTTCGGGACTGACGGGGCTCGAACCCGCAGCTTCCGCCTTGACAGGGCGGTGCTCTAACCAATTGAACTACAATCCCAGGGAAATAAGGGATCTAGCATAAATTTAAATTCTTTTTTATTCCTCTGTATCAGGTATTTCTTAAGGACAAGGGGGTTATACCATCTCATGGTAGATTGGCGAATTCTTGGGCATTATTGGGCCGAGCTGGATTTGAACCAGCGTAGACATATTGCCAACGAATTTACAGTCCGTCCCCATTAACCGCTCGGGCATCGACCCAGGAAGAATCCATTTTAGGCTTATTGGTAATCCATAATCAACTTCCTTTCGTATTACCCTACCCCCAGGGGAAGTCGAATCCCCGCTGCCTCCTTGAAAGAGAGATGTCCTGAACCACTAGACGATGGGGGCATACTTGCCCAACCGCCATCATACTATGATCATAGTATGAATAGTTTTTTGAAATTGTCAATATAATGGAATGGGATGATTAGATCTGAGGGATCTTTTCGTTTTTCATTATTTCAT